TTGAGTGAAACTAAAAAAGAAACAAATTCGATAATACATAATAAAATTATTCCCGAATCGTCTATTGAAATTCGATCTATGGATTGGGCAACTTACTCATTGACAGAAAAAAAAATTAAAAATATAACTAATAGAACAAATACAATCATAAATCAAATAGAAAAAATGAAAAAAGACAAGAAAAGAGGGTTTATAACTCGAGAGATAAATATTAACCCTAACAAAATAAGTTATGAAGATAAAAGATTAGAATCACCAAAAAATATTTGGCGGATATTAAAAAGAAAAAATATTCGATTACTTCGTAAATCCCATTATTTTTTAAAATTTTTTATTGAAAAGATATACATAGATATCTTTCTGTGTATCATTAATATCCCTAGAATCAATGCCCAGCTTTTTATTGAATTAACAAAAAAAATTATTAATAAATACATTTACAATAATGAAGCAAATCGAGAAAGAATTGATAAAACAAATCAAAGTATAATTAACTTTATTTCAACTATAAAAAGGTCACTTTGTATTAATAAGAATTCACATATTTTTTTGGACTTATCTTACTTGTCACAAGCATATGTATTCTACAAATTATCACAAACCCAAGTCAGTAACTTATATAAGTTAAGATATGTCTTTAAATATTACAGAACATCTTTTTTTATTAAGAATGAAATAAAAGAGTATTTTGTTGGAACGCAAGAAATGTTTGATTCCGAATTAAGACAACATAAGAACCTTCGAAATTCTGTAATTAATGAATGGAAAAACTGGCTAAAGGATCATTATCAATATGATTTATCTCAGATTAGATGGTCGAGATTAGTACCGCAAAAATGGCGAAATAGAGTCAATCAATATCAATGCCGTATGACTAAAAATAAAGATTTAAACAAATGTGATTCATATGAAAAAAACCGATTAATTGATTACGAAAAACAAAATAATTTTGAAATAGATTTCTTACTAAATAAAAAAGAAAATTTTAAAAAACAATATAGATATGATCTTTTTTCGTATAAATCGATTAATTATGAGGATAAGAAAGACTCATATATCTATGGAGTGCCATTACAAGTAAATAATAACCAAGAGATTTCTTATACTTACAATACGCCTAAACGCAAACCATTTGATATGATGGAAGGTATCCTTATCAATAATTATCTAGTAGAAGATGATAGTATAGATATAGAAAAAAATATGGATCGAAAATATTTTGATTGGAAAATTCTCAATTTTTGTCTTAGAAAGAAGACCGATATTAAGGCCCGGGTCGATATTGATACTGTCACCAACAGAAATAAAAATACTAAGACTAAGATTAATAATTATCAAATAATCGATAAAATTGATAAGAAAGGTCTTTTTTATTTCACGATTCATCAAGATCAAAAAATTAACCCATTCAATCAAAAAAAACCTCTTGTGGATTGGATGGGAATGAATGAAGAAATACTAAGTCGTCCCATATCGAATCTAGAACTTTGGTTTTTCCCAGAATTTGTGATACTTTATAATACATATAAGATTAAATCGTGGGTCATACCAATCAAATTACTTATTTTCAATTTTAATGTAAATAAAAATGTTAATAAACATATTAATAAACATAAAAGTATCACTGGAAAGAAAAAAAGAGATATTTTTATATTATCGAATGAAAAAAATGAAAAAAAAACTTTTGAATTAGAAAATCGAAATCAAGGAGAAAAAAAATTAGCGGACCAAGCAGATCTCGAATCAGCTCTCTCAAACCAAAAAAAAAACCAAGAAAAAAACCAAGAAGTTGGAGAAGATTATAAGGGATCAGACATGAAAAAACGTAGAAACAAAAAGAAATACAAGAATAACCTAGAAGCAGAGCTTGAGTTGTTCCTAAAAAGGTATTTGCATTTTCAATTGAGATGGGATGATTCTTTAAATCAAAGAATCCTCAATAACATCAAAGTATATTGTCTCCTGCTTAGAATAAAAAATCCAAGAGAAATTGCTATATCCGCTATTCAAAGGGAAGAAATGAATCTGGATATTATGATGTTCCAGAAGGATTTACATCTTACAGAATTGATGAAAAGGGGAATATTGGTTATCGAACCAGTTCGTCTGTCTGTAAAAAATGATGGAAAATTTATTATATATAAAACCATAGGTATTTCATTGGTTCATAAGAGTAAGCACCGAATTAATCAAAGATACCTAGAAAAAAGCTATGGCTATGTTGATAAAAATAAGAATACTTTTTATGAATCCATTGCAATACATCAAAAAATGACTGGAAACAGAGACAAAAATCATTATGATTTGCTTGTTCTTGAAAATATTTTATCCCCGAGGCATCGTAGAGAATTGAGAATTCTAATTTTTGTCAATTCTAGGAATAGAAACAATATCCATAGAAATACAGTATTTTGCAATGGATGCAATGGAAATAAGGTAACAAATTTCGATCAAGTTTTGTTGAATAAAAGAAAAAATCTTGATAGAGATAAAAAGAAACTAATTAAATTAAAGTTCTTTCTTTGGCCCAATTATCGATTAGAAGATTTAGCTTGTATGAATCGCTATTGGTTTGATACCAATAATGGGAGTCGTTTCAGTATGACAAGGATTCATATGTATCCGCGATTGAAAAGTAATTAATGGTACATTTTTACTATATTTCCGTACCATATCGAGTATATGAAGACAAAGAAATAAACATACCCATTATCTTACATTTCATTATGATACATGATACTAATTTAATTTAATGAGGCGTTGTATTATATTAATTCGATCTAAAATGAATCAACAAAATCTTCTTATTTTTTTTTCGGTTTAAATTATTGTTTATTTTTTTGTGAGTACAGAAATAGACTATACTTTTGTATAGGATATCCTATCCGAATCCAATTTTTAAAATTGGATTGATTATTGAGTACTAAATTAGAGTACTAAATTAAGTAATTTTATTTGACAAAATTAAGAATTCTTAACGAAATTAAGATTATTATGTATATCAAATTCAAATGAGTAGCATTATTATTATTATTACTGATCAAGAAATATATATATCGATAAAAATATCTCAAAAAAAAGAGAGAGGGGCGATTCCTTTTTATGGTCAAAAATTCATTCATCTCAATTATTTCGCAAGAAGAAAAAGAAGAAAACAGGGGATCCGTTGAATTCCAAGTATTGAGTTTCACCAATAAAATAAGAAGACTTACTTCACATTTGGAATTGCACAGAAAAGACTATTTATCTCAAAGAGGTCTACGTAAAATTCTGGGAAAACGGCAACGGCTGCTGTCTTATTTGTCAAAGAAAAATAGAGTACGTTATAAAAACTTAATTAATAGGTTGGGTATTCGGGAATCAAAAATTCGTTAATTTGAAAAGTCATTTTGAATTATTTGATTTATTAGATCTTGAATTTTGATGAACTTTTTTTTTCGTTTTACGCAATTCATGGAAGAATAAATCGAGGAAAAATTTATGAATATACCAGCTACAAGAAAAGATCTCATGATAGTCAATATGGGCCCCCACCACCCGTCAATGCATGGGGTTCTTCGACTCATCGTTACTCTGGACAGTGAAGATGTTATTGACTGTGAACCTATATTGGGTTATTTACACAGAGGAATGGAAAAAATTGCGGAAAACCGAACAATTATACAATATCTGCCTTATGTAACTCGTTGGGATTATTTAGCTACTATGTTCACAGAAGCAATAACTGTAAATGGGCCAGAACAGTTAGGAAATATTCAAGTACCTAAAAGAGCCAGTTATATCAGAGTAATTATGTTGGAATTGAGTCGTATAGCTTCTCATCTTTTATGGCTCGGCCCCTTTATGGCAGATATTGGTGCACAAACTCCTTTCTTCTATATTTTCAGAGAAAGAGAATTCATATATGATCTATTCGAAGCTGCCACTGGTATGAGAATGATGCATAATTATTTTCGTATCGGAGGAGTAGCGGCTGATCTACCTTATGGCTGGATAGATAAATGTTTGGATTTCTGCGATTATTTTTTTACGGGAGTTACTGAATATCAAAAACTTATTACACGAAATCCTATTTTTTTAGAACGCGTTGAGGGCGTAGGAATTATTGGTAGAGACGAAGTAATAAATTGGGGTTTATCAGGACCAATGCTGCGAGCTTCCGGAATACAATGGGATCTTCGTAAAGTTGATCATTATGAGTGTTACGACGAATTGGATTGGGAAGTCCAATGGCAAAAAGAAGGGGATTCATTAGCTCGTTATTTAGTCCGAATTGGTGAAATGACAGAATCCATAAAAATTATTCAACAGGCTCTGGAAGGAATTCCAGGGGGGCCCTATGAGAATTTAGAAATCCGATACTTTGATAGAGATAGGTATCCAGAATGGCATGATTTTGAATATCGATTCATTAGTAAAAAACCTTCTCCTATTTTTGAATTGCCGAAACAAGAACTTTATGTGAGAGTCGAAGCCCCAAAGGGCGAATTGGGAATTTTTCTGCTAGGGGATCAGAGTGGTTTTCCTTGGAGATGTAAAATTCGCCCGCCGGGTTTTATCAATTTGCAAATTCTTCCTCAGTTAGTTAAAAGAATGAAATTGGCTGATATTATGACAATACTAGGTAGCATAGATATCATTATGGGAGAAGTTGATCGTTGAAATGATAATTGATACAACGGAAATACAAGATATCAATTCTTTTTACAGAGTGGAATCTTTAAAAGAGATCTATGGAATTATATGGGTGCTTGTTCCTATTTTGACTCTTGTATTGGGAATCACAATAGGCGTACTAGTAATTGTATGGTTAGAAAGAGAAATATCCGCAGGGCTGCAACAACGTATTGGACCCGAATACGCCGGTCCTTTAGGAGTTCTTCAAGCTCTAGCAGATGGGACAAAACTACTTTTCAAAGAGAATCTTCTTCCATCTCGAGGAGATACTCGTTTATTCAGTATCGGACCATCCATAGCAGTCATATCAATTCTACTAAGTT